TGATCGGAATAGTAATCAAACCGGTGGACCCCTTAATAGTTAAGGGGTTTGTAGAACGAATCGCACTTTTACCACTAAACTATACCCGCTACAGTTCCCTTATTGTATTGAAATGGAACTTTTGTCGAACACTGAAATTGGCCGTAATCAAGAATAAAGATAGAATCATAGAAAGAATCATGTTTCGTAGGAGCAGATTTTTTTTTGTTCCAGCTCATAATCTGAACGAGTCACACATACACCCTAGTACACGTTCCTCGGCGCTGAGGACATCCCCCAAGAGCGGGGGATTTCTTGACATTTCTGATTGGCTGTCTTGTGTTTCTAATAAGTTGGTTAATAGTTGGCATGTTAAATCATATACATAATGGACTAATTCCAATCAATACTAACTATAAGTAGAGAAAAAAAATCTCAAATGTTTTGCTTTTTCGATGTTCCCTTTATAAGATCAACAATTCCATAAGCTTTAGCTTCTGTTGCTGACATAAAAAAATCTCTTTCCAAATCTTGGGATATAATCCAGAGGGGTTTGCCCGTTCTTTCGTAATAACCCCTTGCGACGGTTTCTCTGATAGACAAAAGTTCTTCTAATCCATTATAAAGTATTGATGCCTCCCGTTTTTTTTTGTCCGCAAAAAAAGTGATAGAAGGGTTATGAATCATTATCCTAGCGTGAGGGAATGCTACACGTTTTTTATATTCTCCTCCGACCAAGATATAAGCTGCCGTTGAAGCAGCCATCCCTAGGCATATTGTACTTACTGGGGTTGGGACAAATTGCATAACATTATGCACAGCGATTCCGTTTATTATCTCTCCTCCAGGAGAATTTATAAACAAATATAAATCCTGGGTATTATCCCCCATACCGAAATATAGCATAAGACCTATAATGTCATTCGAGATGTCTGTGTCGAGTTCTTCGCACAAAAAAAGTATTCTGTTACGATTAAGCTGTTCTGTTAGATCAACCCACGAGGTTTCTTCGTCCCCTGGAAGTCTAACGGTAACCTGGGGGGGTGAAACTAGCATTTAATACCTCCTTTATTTTCAATTTAATGATACAATATCCTTTTTTATTAATAAATTTAGCATTACTTTGTAAGCATGATTTTTTTTTAATTCTATACAAAAACTTGTTAATTTGTCAAGTTCTGTTTTCAGTGTAGATATAATTTATAATGGCATCTTGGTTCTATTCTATATCTGGAGAATGTCTTTTTTCTTATTGTTCTTTCTTTTGCTTCAAAAATAGGTATTTTTTATCATTGTCAAATCAGATAAATCCTTTTCTTTATTGTATAATCCATTGAAACAAAAAGGGGGCCTGGCGAGGTACTGATTAGGCCAGGCCATGGGAATAGTGGGAATAATACAAAGGCCCTTTCGCGCGAAGAAGTCTTTCTTTTTTTTTATATAATATTTTTCTCTTATTTAATATTTGAATATTAGTTTTTTATTTTCCATGGGGAGAGATGGCTGAGTGGACGAAAGCGTCGGATTGCTAATCCGTTGTACGATTCATTCGTACCGAGGGTTCGAATCCCTCTCTTTCCGTTTCCGTTAATGACTTAATAGTTGATTTATCTTTAAATTTTCAAATAAAATAAAAAATTATATATATAATTACAAATATCAAATAGAATTTTTTTTCTAATTTTTGAAATGAAAAATCAAGTAAAGAACCCCTTTTTTATTCTTCGCGTCCAGGATTAGGATTACGTCCTGGATCATTAGATAGAAATCCGAAAATGAAGAGAGAAACAAAGAATATCACTACTGTGTAAACAAAGAGTTTGAGAGTAAGCATTACACAATCTCCAAGATCATTTTGTTTTTTTAACGGAAGAGAATCAATTCTCTATTTTTATCGCACACATCGAGAAACAACGAATAGCAGTACTGTGCAAAAAACTAGTTTGAGAGTAAGCATTTTACAATCTCCAAGATCATTTTGTTTTTTGAAGAGAATCAATTCTCTATTTTTATCGCACACATCGAGAAACAACGAATAGCAGTACTGTGCAAAAAACTAGTTTGAGAGTAAGCATTTTACAATCTCCAAGATCATTTTGTTTTTTGAAGAGAATCAATTCTCTATTTTTATACCATATATCCTATTTTGATACCGAAAACCAAAGTAGTTTTTAGAAATCGAAAAGAATTTTTTTTATTACTTTAATGAATTACAATTAAAAAAAAAATTATTATTATCTTATATATTATTATCTTACTTATCAATAATTTTTTTATACCCCCTTGTTTGTGGAGGATCACAATAAGGTTTTTCATTCACGGAAAATTCAAATGGATAGTTAGAGTGGGAAAACGAGGCGATCCGAATCGCGGTTATCCAAGAATTCTCATGTTTGAATCAAGAGTTCATACTTTCAGACTTGTCTGATCTTATCAATTATTAGTATTCGAATCGTTTTTCTCGAAAAAATCATTTATTTTTCTAGGACAAGATGAAAGATTTCATCGAAAGCTTACAGCAGCTTGCCAAACAAAGGCTAAGAGAAAAAAGAGTACAGGTATGACTGGCATAAAATTCACGATTGGACTCAAAAAAGCGTAGGCTTCGGGTAATTTGACTAAGAAAAAACTACTCGAATAAAGGGCAGAATTAAGACAGATCAAACTTAAGATATTAAGCATAACAGACATTTTGTTTTTAAGATAATTGTATTTTGATTGAGTTCTTCATAGAAGGAAAAAATGAAGAAAATAAAAAAAGAAGGATTTTTGATCTTTCTTTTTTTTTGAACTTACTCACTCAACCAAAAAACCTTCCATTCTCTTTTGAGAATAGAAAAAATTCTATTTTCATACAATATTTTAATGGAATTATATGTAATGATCAATAAATTCAGTATAATTCTATATCTACATGCGTCAAAATACTTACAATGGAATCTAAAGGATTCTTAAGATATTTTGGCTGGAATTGACGAACAATCAATAACAACATTAGTCTTTATTAGTGTCGAATAGAAATCAAAGTGGGGCGTGGCCAAGTGGTAAGGCATCGGGTTTTGGTCCCGCTATTCGGAGGTTCGAATCCTTCCGTCCCAGAGGAAGAGCATGTGTAATTATAGTAAATAATTAAGATTGTGTTTTTCCGTTTATAAAGTGTAATATTGGATAGAATTTGATTTTTTCTGCTAATAATTCTAACCAAAATGAATCTTATCTTTTTTCAAATTTCACAAATTAATAAGATAAGTGTTCAAATGCCGCGCAGATACAACAGAATCTGTTGGGGATTTAGGCAAGATGGGGTTATAGATTAGACGAATTTGAATTCCAAAAAACAAGTTTTCATATATCCACCCCCTCATATTCATATAGAATAGAAGGAAGTTTGTTATTTTGTTATTCATTCCGGGAAAAGAAATTGTATTTTTCCAATCGATTTTTTCAATTTTATTGTTTTTATTGGATGTAACACAAATTGGAATTTTTTTTTCAATTTCAATAATGAAAAAAAATGAAAAAATAATTTAAGATATATTTTATTATGTGCCGACTGTCCTAACTGAACCAATGACTATTCATTATTCCATAATTGAATCAACCGCATAGAGGTTCAAAATTCGAGGAATGTTATGGTAAAACTTCGTTTGAAACGATGTGGTAGAAAGCAACGTGCGACTTGAAGGACATGATCTGTTGTGGATTCTTATATCCATCATTCTCTAATCTAATTAAAGGATGCTCTTGACTCGACATCCTTTGTTCTCTTCCATTCGAACCCGCATTTTTTGTTGGGGTGTAATGGAAATAGTACAGGATGGAGCTCGAGTAGAAAGTATTGATTCATTTCTTTAAGGGGAAAGGGTCTAGGGTTAGTGTCAATCAATAAGAATAAGTTGGAACAACTTCGTAAGTATATCTTTGACAGAGATATCGAAAGGACCCAAATCAAGCAAGTTTCAAATCCTAAAGGAAATTTTGTTGGAATTGATAAAACCTTTTCGATAAAAATTATATATATGGTGTGGGAATCCGCCGTTCATATGATTCTTTGATAGAAAGAAATAACAAAAAGGTATGTTGCTGCCATTTTTGAAAGGATTCAAAATCAACGAAGTAATGTCTAAACCCAATGATTCAAAACAAAGATAAAAGATTCCGGAACAAGGAAACATCCTTTTTTTTTTCCATTTTCGATTTGAATTGTCGCACCAATTAACAATTAATTGGATTTGAATCAGAATGCAGAATTCAAATCGATTCTAAATGAGACAAAAAAGGGTATTCGAGACTGCTCAATAAATGAAAAGCCAAAGGATTTTTTTTTGGAGCTCTTTGAAAGTTATTTAACTTGAGTTATGAGTATACAAATGATTAAATTTTTTTAGGAAAGAAAAAGGACTTAATTCTTTATTTAATTCATTTGAAGATTTTATGGACTTTTTTGATTTGCCATTCTAATACAAAACTTCGAATCATTTTTCTCGAGCCGTACGAGGAGAAAACTTCCTATACGTTTCCAAGGGGGGTTGTTGTTGATCTAATCTATCCCAATGAGCCGTCTATCGAATCGTTGCAATTGATGTTCGGTCCCGAAGAGAGGGAAGAGATCTGCGGAAAGTGGGTTTTTATGATCCAATAAAGAATCAAACTTATTTAAATGTTCCTGCTATTCTCGATTTTCTTGAAAAAGGCGCTCAACCTACGGAAACCGTTTATGATATTTTAGCGAAGACAGAGGTTTTAGGTTTTAAAAGAATTTTGACTTAATTAAAAGAAGTTCAATTAATGAAATAAAAAAAAAGATAGAATGAGGTGGTATAACTTTTTTTTATTCTTCCTTTTCTATTCATCCATTTATGTAGATTTATTATGTAGTGCCAATCCAACACAAGTTTTTTTATACTTAACTTAGATTTTTCTCCTTATATTTCAATTTCATTATTTCTATCCTATTTCTTTTTTTTATTAATTATTATTAAATAATGAAATGAAATTACATTATATTATATATTTTCTAT